CGATTCTATTATTTTTTCCTCTTTTATTCTGAATAACTATCTGAATCTTGAATTGTCTTATGACTCATCACTCAACTCAGATGAATTTTTTGAAAGAACTATGCTTTGAACAAATGATCCCCGCTCCCATCACCAGTTGCTCCTCCTATCTACACCCGCTCCACCAACTAATCTTATTTTTGGATCTTGTTTGTGATATTGAGAAAAGATCAATCAATAAATATCTCTATGGATTCTTCCAACTTATTTCTATTCTATAGTATATTAAACGACTACAGTACCCTATATAATTTATATGATATGACTTTTCAATTTTAATTCATTTTTTTTTTTATTTTATTGTCTTCTTTCTCTTTTATATTTTCTTCAGATGAATCGAAAACTACAAAGTATAATATATTTTTGAATGGTTCGAGCCAAAAAATGGACTATTTGCTTATTTACTTTACCTTGTTGTTGTCAGAAAAAGAGGAAAAATTCCTTATTTTCCCCCTGTCTCTAAATGAAATATGATATGCAATATAAAATAGTAAATTAAATACTATATACTATATAGTGATAGTGGATAGTGGACTGGAAATTCAAATATCTTTCTATTTCTAGTATCCGTTCTCGTTATCCATCCCATTGTCGAAACAAAAATAGAGGATGCATCAATATGTAAATATTTGGTACATAAAGCCACGACCCGATCTATCTATATTTATAACTATAGATAGATAAAAAAAATCTATATATAGATAGATAAAAAAAATCTATATATAAGCAACCGATCCTTTTTTTTTTTGAATCAAAGAAAGATATTCAAAAATAGACGTCTCTTATTTTGTGACTCAGAATAAACGTTTCGCGTGGAGGAGTGGAGGAACGGAATAATAATTTATTCTTATGGAGGATCCAAAAAAGATTGAATCGGAAATATCGACAAATTCTAAATTCTTGCGACGTAGTCTAAAGGAAATGAAAAAAAAAAATTTCGAGGCTACAATTCTATCTCTATCAAATTTGAATATCAGAATAGCTGATATAGTCATGATTCAATAGGTCAGGTCCACTTACCTTTTTTATTTCTTATATTTATGATGGATTTGATTGGAATAACAGAAAAGTAGGAATATTTGGCGATTCATAATTGGGGTTGAGTAGGTAGAATATCTATGTCCTCGAACCAAAAATATGGAATAATGAAACCTGAGTTGAGTAAGAATATAGCCTGTAGTGACATAGTTGTCTTCCCAATAAGCGGGGTGATTTATCATTATAATGAACACTTTATAATCACTATACTATCTCATTATATTTATAATGATAATTAGTTAATTAACTCATTCTAATAAAAAAAATATCCCTATTATCCACTAAAAAATGAAGATTGAAACTAGAGTTTTGTGGAAAAAGCCCCTTATCGGATTTGAACCGATGACTTACGCCTTACCATGGCGTTACTCTACCGCTGAGTTAAAAGGGCCTATTTTATTCCATTCCTGAATGAGACAATGTGAAGACATATACATATATTATATATCTACATATTACATTACATAGGTGCATACAGTAGGCTCATAGTGTCTCATTTGGGAATATCTTTTTTTTTTTTAGTCAGTCTAGGCTAAAACCTAATTACTTTTTTTTTTCTTTTATTGACCCCTATCACAACGAGATTCGTTTGATTAATACACAAATTGAAATAGATCCAAGATATTTGATATGTGATCAAATCATGTAATGTATGGACTGAAAAGATTCAACTCGTACCTGAAATCCAAGCTCTGCTCTTAGAAAAAAAAGAAACTTTCTATCGTTTCTTAATTTCCTAGCTGTAAGATAGGAATATCGCATCTTAACAATGCGTGAATCGATGCGTGAAGGTTGAAGAATGGCTTTTCTGTCGGACAAATCACTAGCGATCCTATACTTCATTAATTATTAATTATAATACATTATAATTATTTCCTATATAATGGAATGTTTATCCATTCTAATGATATAGAATCTATATATAGAAATAGCATTTTTTTCATTCATGAACCATGAATGAAAAAATATTCTATCGGAATCGCGAAAGGAAAGGTGGAAAACTTATTCGTATTTAGTCACACCATTACATTATATTGACAATTACAAAAAACTATTCATACTATGAGTATATATAGTATGATGTCGGTTGGGCATCGCAGATATGCCCCCATCGTCTAGTGGTTCAGGACATCTCTCTTTCAAGGAGGCAGCGGGGATTCGACTTCCCCTGGGGGTAGGGTACTACGAAAGGAGGTTGATCATGTATTATCAATAAGTCTAGACTTGATTCTTCCTGGGTCGATGCCCGAGTGGTTAATGGGGACGGACTGTAAATTCGTTGGCAATATGTCTACGCTGGTTCAAATCCAGCTCGGCCCAAGAATTCACCGATCCATCATGAGATTACATAATATAAGAAATTTGTCCGCCGGAAACGTCTGGTTAATTTTATATCCTATTTGTTTTTTTCCGATATATTCTTCATTTTATGAATTATCTGGATTCATATCAAAATCCGAAAATATAGGACAAGAATTAACAAGTCAAAATATTTTTTGGAAAGATTTCGTATCAATCGATTTAACACGATTTGACAATAGGATTTCTAGTAATCCGTGTCGTTCTCACTAAAGTCCATATCTATGTGGATATTAATATACCAATCACTCCTTTCTCTGTTACAATACGACAATTCTAAATTAAACTAGTCTTAATCAAATCATTAATAATATGTATGCTGTATACCTTATTTCTCTGGGATTGTAGTTCAATCGGTCAGAGCACCGCCCTGTCAAGGCGGAAGCTGCGGGTTCGAGCCCCGTCAGTCCCGACCTAGTATCCGATGACTCCATCAATTCATTTTTTTATTTTCTGTCAAGGGGCATAGAGTGGGATCTAATTCCCATAGGGTCCTTTTTTTTTCCGTTTCGAATTTTTTATTGAGAAAATACAATGCGACAATTTCAATTACTTCAATTAGTACCGAGGGGGATAGGCATATTGAATTGGTACAATTGTGGGTAGCACCCTATTTAGTTAGGATTAAAAGAAATCCTTGTCTGGTTTTTTTCGATTGCTCCTGACCCGTGGAAGGGAATCGAATACTTATATATATACTTTCACTAGAGCATATACACAAATTTTGATTCGTTTATTGTACGATAAAAAATGCACTTTTCACATAGTTACCTCGATAAAATACTTTTTTTTCATATTAAAGCCTCTTTCTAGCTCCAATTTTTGATAACTTAAATTACTAATAGGAAACAATCTATTTATATCATTCAAACTACATACTTCATTTTGGATATATGTGTCCCAGGGCCGGTTCAAGGAAAGAAAGGAATATTTAAATTAAGTAATTAAGAAAAGGAAGAGCAAACAAAGAAAAGATAGACCCTCTCTTCTCTTAGTGAGGGAATGAGTAATCTTTTTTGATTTCCGGGGAAGGTCCTATCGAAGAAAGAACAAACTAAAAAAAAAGAGTTCATTTTTTATTTTTTAATTTATCAAAATATTCGATCTTTTCTTCTTATTTTTTCCATTTTACTTCTACTATTTGGGTTCGGTTTTTGACCAATGGAAGCGGAAGATGGGCCAGATGATCCTTTATTATATTATATATATGATTCTATAAATAAGACGGTAGGTTATAGAAAATAACGAATGGATAAAATAAAGAATAATAATTCAATGAGATTCTAAATTGGATCAGGAATTCCATTTTAGGTTTTTATTCCGTATGGATAAAAGATCTTCCTATGTTATACTATTCCATTCTCGATGATGAATAGATTTGATAGCTCAGATATTGTTATTCAATGATATTGATCCGATTCAATATCATCGGGATGTATTTCTCCCATTGAATTTACAGGATAAAGATTTAGAATCTCTATGGGATCAGATCCCGAGTTATTAATTATGAAGTAAAAAAACGATGAAATTATGGAAGTAAATATTCTCGCATTTATTGCTACTGCACTGTTCATTCTAGTTCCTACTGCTTTTTTACTTATCATTTACGTAAAAACGGTCAGTCAAAACGATTAATTTGAATCAAGCTTGACTTCTTAGTTCTTATCAATAATGGAAGAAATGAAAGGGATTCAAATTCCACGTCTTAAATAAAATGAGCGAATTAAAATCAGACGTATATGAGATTTGATAGTATGGTAGAAAGGTTCCTATATTCCTTTCTACCATACTATCTATTAGTGTATAATTCTACTATACATTATTATATAAAATAATAAAGTTGGACTGTATAAAGAAAGATGGCTTAATGTAGATCACTCCGTAATCTGTATATTGATATATGTACATATAACTCCTATATGTGTAATATACATAGTACCCCAATTCGAGTTCTTTACTTTGGTACATCCATTTGGTTTAGACCGATTTCGATCAATATGATATAATTGAATGCCCACCTTTACTCTTATCTTATAAAATACGTATCTACATAATAACAGATCGACTTCCTCTTTGAACAGTAAAGCGAGAAACAAATAAAAAGGGGTCGGTTGCTCCTCATTGTAATATTTATATATAATTCTGTTAAGAGCTAGTTCATCTAAATACTCTATTTCAATTTGGTTGGAAAAAATTGCATATCATGCGTATTCCGTTTAGTTTCAAAATACGAAGATGGGAATCATTTAATTTAACTATTTGTTTGATTGAAAGGTTATTCGTCATCTATTACATTACTTTACTGGATTCCAGTCGAATTTAAAAATGAAGATATTTGAAAGAAAAACGCTTTGCAGAAGGATTATGAAACTATTAATACAGTTTGATTACTCAACTCAATTCAATTAGTAATTACCCTAGCCCTAGAGTCCACTTCTTCCCCATACTACAAGTGAAAGGGAAAATGTAAAGACTACCATTAAAGCAGCCCAAGCAAGACTTACTATATCCATGTGAATTATGCCCCCGAATATGAAGAAACTCTTTCATTATTGATTACTAAT